GAATTCCACTTTAAAGAGACATCCTATAAGGATAGCCCTGTTGACGAAGATTCTTATCTTGATGGGTATCAAGAGAATTGGGAATTGGGAAGACTTAAAGAAGAAAAAAAAGAAAAGACCCATGCCTATTTCCGGTTTGAAAAACCTCTTATGACTTTTTTTTTCGATTATAAACGATGGAATCGTCCATTTAGATATATAAAAAATGATCTATTTGAAAATGCTGTACGAAATGAAATGTCACAATATTTTTTTTATACATGTCCAAGTGATGGAAAAGAAAAAATATCTTTTACGTATCCGTCACTAAAAATTTATTATAAAATAATTATAAAATAAAAAGATTAATAAAAATATTAATACATAAGATAAATACAAGAATAGATAAGACGAAATTCGTCCACCTCCCATATATTTAATCCCTTCTCCCATAAATAAACTTGCAACCCCAACCCCATTTATAATTCCATCAATTATACGTCTATCAAAAAACTGAATGAGTTCGGCTAATCTTCTTATACTCATGATTAAGACTCTAGTATAAAAAATGTCTATGTAACCACGATTATATGACCAATTGTATACCACTTTTTTTATTTGGTCCAAGATAATTCTTTTAGGACCCCTTTTTACAAATGAATTGATTAAGTCCAAATTCTTGAAAGATGAATAAACAGACCCATATAAAATGGATGCTATAAATAGTCCAAAAAGAGCTATACTTACTGAAAAAATTGCATTTGTAAAAAATTCATACCAATTCATAGAATAGTTTGAATTTTTATTCAAAAGGTTTCTCGATGGAATTAACCATTTCGATAATATATCAAAATCTACTACTCCTTGATCAAAATCAATTCCTATTGATCCCATGAACAAAGTAAATAGTGTCAATATAAGAAGAGGAAATAGCATAGTATTGTCCGATTCGTGAGGATACATGTAAGTGTATTTATTTATAAAAGAAGTACTCAAGTATCGCATTCGATTTTTTATATTATCATTAATTTGATATGTATCCTTTGAAAAAAAGAAGACCTTATTATTAATTGTTGATAAAAGTAAATTTCTATTGACTACTTTCGGTACTGCTTTTCCCCATAGAGATATGGAATAGAATGAACTATTTTTAGTACTACTATAATTTTTAAAATGAACACGCAAATGCCCATCAAAGGTTAGTAAATACATTCGAAACATATAAAATGCGGTTAATCCCGCTGTAAAACAAGCTATTATTGCAAAAATTGGTGAATACAACCAACTATCATTAATAATTTCATCCTTGGACCAAAAACAAGCAAGAGGCGGAATACCACAAAGAGAAAGTGTACCTAATAAGAAAGTAGTTCTTGTAATTGGAACATATCTTGTTAAACCGCCCATAAGAACCATATTCTGACTTTTATCGGGTGAATATCCAACAATAGGTTCCATAGAATTAATAATGGATCCGGATCCCAAAAACAATAAAGCTTTAGAATAGGCATGAGTTATTAAATGGAATAAGGCAGCTCGATAAGAACCTATACCTAGAGCTAACATAATATAACCCAGTTGAGACATTGTGGAATAGGCTAAACTTCTTTTAATATCTCTTTGAGCGAGAGCCAAAGTAGCTCCTAATAGTACTGTTATTATGCCTATTAAAGAAACAAAATTCATTACGTAAGGTATAACTCTGAAAAGAGGAAGAAGCCGAGCTACAAGAAAAATTCCCGCTGCTACCATGGTAGCAGCGTGTATAAGAGCCGAAATAGGGGTGGGCCCCTCCATAGCATCAGGTAACCATATGTGAAGAGGGAATTGTGCAGATTTAGCAATTGCGCCGACGAATAATAAAAAGGCGCAGAGAGTAACAAATGTAGAATTGACCCCATTACTATGGATCAAGTTATTAACTATTTTGAACAAATCCCGAAATTCTAAACTGCCAGTTATCCAATAAAAAGCTAAGATTCCTAATAATAAACCAAAGTCTCCTACACGATTAGTTATAAAGGCTTTTTGGCAAGCACTTGCTGCAACCGGTCGTGTAAACCAAAAACCTATTAATAAATATGAACACATTCCCACGAGTTCCCAAAAAATATAAATTTGTATCAAATTGGAACTAGTAACTAATCCCAACATGGAAGTATTAGAAAAACTCATATAAGCAAAAAATCTCAAATATCCTTGATCATGAGACATATAATTGTCACTATAAATAAGAACCATGATTCCAACAGTAGTAATTAGTATTAACATAATAGAAGTAAGTGGATCGATCAAGTGTCCAAACTCTAAGGAAAAATCATTATTGATAGTCCAAGACCATAAATATTGATAAATAAAACTTCCATTTATTTGCTGAATAGACAGACTGGCCGAAAAGGCCATAGTTATACTTAGCAGTAAAACACTAGTAAAACCCCACATACGACGAATATTTTTTGTTGCTATAGGAATAAACAGAAGTCCAAATCCTATTGACATAGTAACTGGAAGTGGAAGAAAGGGTATTATCCATGCGTATTGATATGTTTGTTCCATAAAAAAATATTTGTTTTTTTATTGTTATAAATTTAATTGTTTCAAATCCACCAACCAAAAGAACAATAATAAAAGAAATCAACAAAAAAAAAATTATTATATATTTCATTTAGCCCTAGATATATGTGATATGGCATAGGTATATATACATGGATACGTATATATAATTCATAATCTTTTGGTATATTTTGTATATATGTATATATTTATTTTTACATATTTACATATATATTATATAATTATATAGAATTATATTTCTATTATTATGATATGTTTTACATGTTTTGAACAAAGTATTTATTATCCATGGGATAAGTATGGATAATGACGAAAAAACGATCTAAATATATGTCTTTCACATACAATAATAAAAATTAGTATTTTATTTTTGAATGGCGGTTCCAAAAAAACGTACTTCTCGATCAAAAAAACGTATTCGTAGAAATATTTGGAAGAAGAAGGGATATTTAACGGCAGTAAAAGCTCTTTCTTTAGCTAAATCGGTTTCTACTGGGCATTCAAAAAGTTTTTTTGTGCAACAAACAAGTAATAAAATTTTGGAATAATCTAAATCGACATACGATTAAGAACTTAAAAATTTTTAAGATATTTTTTAAGATATAATGATTCACATTAACTAATGTATTGAATGTATTTAACTCCTTAATATCAATATTAGTAAGAACTAACTGCTGTGGCGTGTTATATAGTAAATAATAATAATAATTCTTATGTTTACTGGCCTCTTAGTATAGTACTAAGTATTCTAATTTTTCTTTATCAATTAAATATTCTATTGTGAAAATTTAATTGATAGAGAAAAAGTTTTTTGTTATATGCCTAGCCCAAAACCTAATTAGAAGTATAGTTACTAGATAGTATTTATAAGAAATTACGAAGAGTATTATTAATGATACTAAGGTATCGAAATTATTAGAAAAATGCCTCGAATAAAATTATGATAAATATGACATTTTTTTTTTTTTAGATGATTTTTTAATCAATGTATTGAAAATTAATAAAGATTAATAAAAAAAAAAAAAAAAATGATTTTTAATTCTATAACTCGACCCTCGGCCCGGAACAAAACTATCTAGTTCTGACTGTTTTGGTATAACTCTATTTTTACATTCTAAACTAGATACATGAAAGTTGATTCTTAAAGCTAAACCCTACGGCGATACTTAGTAAACATTCAAATATTAATTTAAATAAGTCTTTTTTCATCGGTTCTAACGTTTACTAACTATATTGAATCCTTGAATCTTGACCATTTAACATGAATTGATTATTATTTATTAATATTTCAAATAAGCCGCCATGGTGAAATTGGTAGACACGCTGTTCTTAGGAAGCAGTGCTAGAGCATCTCGGTTCGAGTCCGAGTGGCGGCATCCCCTAAAAGGGACACAGTGGATCCTATAATATATTTAATTCTCGATTTTAATTCTATAATGGAGAACCCCCGCCCTTTTTATGATATTTGCAACTTTAGAACATATATTAACTCATATCTCTTTTTCGATTATTTTAATTGTGATTACGATTCATTTTATGACCTTATTAATCCACGAAATCGTAGGATTACGCAATTCATCGGAAAGAGGTATGATAGCTACCTTTTTATCTATAACAGGATTATTAGTTATTCGTTGGATTTATTCGGGTCATTCCCCGTTAAGTAATTTATATGAGTCATTAATCTTCCTTTCATGGAGTTTCTCCATTATTCATATGATTCCTAAAATACGAAATAATAAAAATTATTTAAGCGTAATAACCGCGCCAAGTGCTATTTTTACCCAAGGTTTCGCCACGTCGGGTCTTTCAACCGAAATGCATCAATCCGCTATATTAGTACCCGCTCTACAATCTCAGTGGTTAATGATGCACGTAAGTATGATGCTATTAAGCTATGCAGCTCTTTTATGTGGATCATTATTATCAGTCGCTCTTTTAGTCGTGACATTTCGAAAAAACATCGATATGTTTTTTAAAAGCAAGAATTTAGTAATTAAATCATTTATTGTTGGCGAAGTCGAATATTTGAATGATAAAAGAAGTGTTTTTAAAAACACTTCTTTTATTTCATTTCGAAATTATTACAAATATCAATTGACTCAGCGTTTAGATTATTGGAGTTATCGTGTCATTAGTTTAGGCTTTACCTTTTTAACCATAGGCATTCTTTCTGGAGCAGTATGGGCTAATGAGGCTTGGGGATCTTATTGGAATTGGGACCCTAAGGAAACTTGGGCATTTATTACTTGGATCATATTCGCGATTTATTCACATACTAGAACAAATAAAAGTTTACAAGATACACATTCGGCACTTGCGGCTTCTATAGGATTTCTTATAATTTGGATATGTTATTTTGGGATCAATCTATTAGGAATAGGTTTACATAGTTATGGTTCATTCACATTAACATCTAATTGAATAAACAATACATAACATAAGAACATCATCTCATATGTATCTCGAGTTTTTGCGAACCATTTTATTTCTGGAGTCAAATGGTTCGCAAAAACTCGAGATACATCTCATTACAACTCTAATTCACTTTATTTTACAGAATTATAAGACTTGCCGTCTCATTAATAAAAACTATCTATAAAAAATAATTAGATAAGATATCTTGTACCTTGTCAACTGATAGTAAGAGAATGAAATCGGGATAAATACCAATACCTATTATTGGTAAAAAGAGACAGATCGAAACAAAAAGTTCTCGTGGTCCAGAATCCACAAAATTAGAATTTGGAACATTGAATAACTTGTATCCGTAGAACATCTGACGTAACATAGATAATAAATAAATAGGAGTTAATATCATTCCAATTGCCATTCCAAAAGTAATTAGTACTTTTGGAATTAAAAGATACTTTGAGCTGGTAATTATTCCAAAAAATACTACTAATTCTGCAACAAAACCACTCATCCCTGGCAATGCAAGAGAGGCCATCGAAAAACTACTGAACATTGTAAATATTTTCGGCATCGGGACAGCTATCCCCCCCATTTCGTCGAGAGAAACAAGAGGTATTCTATCACAACAGGTTCCTGCCAAGAAAAAAAGTGCAGCACCAATAAATCCATGAGAAAGTATTTGTAGAATGGCTCCATTTAGTCCCATGTTGGTTATGGAACCAATTCCTATAATTGTGAAACCCATGTGAGATACAGAGGAATAGGCTATTCTCTTTTTTAAATTGCGTTGACCAAAAGAGGTTAAAGCCGCATAGATTATTTGTATTGTTCCCACTATCACCAACCACGGAGAAAATATGGAATGAGCACGGGGTAATAATTCCATATTGATCCGAATCAATCCATATGCTCCCATTTTTAATAAAATTCCGGCAAGAAGCATACATGTACTGTAATGTGCTTCTCCATGGGTATCTGGTAACCATGTATGTAGAGGTATGATCGGTGATTTGACAGCATAAACAATAAGGAAGCCAAAATAGAATATTATTTCCAATGCCATAGGATATGATTGATTAGCAAGTCTTTCAAAATCTAATGTTGGTTCAGTGGAGCCATATAAACCCATACCTAGAACTCCTATTAATAGAAAAATAGAACCCCCCGCAGTGTACAAAATAAACTTTGTAGCCGAATATAAGCGCTTTTTTCCTCCCCACATGGATAAAAGTAAGTAAACAGGAATTAATTCTAACTCCCACATTATAAAAAAAAGTAAAAGGTCTCGAGAAGAAAATGATCCTATTTGACCACTGTACATTGCTAACATAAAGAAATGGAATAATCGTGAATTTCGAGTAACTGGCCAAGCCGCTAAAGTAGCTAAAGTAGTAATAAATCCTGTCAGTAAAATGGGTCCCACGGAAAGCCCATCGATTCCCAGTCTCCAGTGAAAATCCAAAATATTTATCCATTTCCAATCTTCTTCCAATTGGATTAAGGGATCGTCCAATTGGAAATGATAACAGAATGCATAGGTCGTTAAAAGGAGTTCTAATAAGCATATACATATAGTATACCATCTAAACACCTTATTCCCCTTATGGGGAAGAAAAAAAATGGAAGAACCTGCGAATATAGGCAAAACAACAAGTATTGTTAACCAAGGAAAATGATTCGTGATAAAGACAAGATACGCTTTGACCAGAAAAGCCCGTGCTCGGAATAATATATTGATTTTATCGAGTACGGGCTTTTGTCGGTAAATGAGGAATCAAATGATTCAAGTGGAGTTTTTGTAACGTATCAATTAATAAGATAGACCCATGCTGCGAGTTGTTTCATGCCATAAATAAACACGGACACTCAAAAAGTCTGTCGGGCAAGCGGATTCACATCTCTTACAACCTACACAATCCTCGGTTCTTGGTGCGGAAGCAATTTGTTTAGCTTTACATCCGTCCCAAGGTATCATTTCCAATACATCTGTGGGGCAGGCGCGCACACATTGAGTACACCCTATACATGTATCATAAATTTTTACTGAATGTGACATTAAATCTATAAATTCCCGTTTTGAACATAAAAAATTTTCGATCTGGTATGCTAAAAATAAATGGTAGTAAATTAATTATATGTTTATATTGTAGACACCAGATGAATCAATGATTTATTAATTTTTTTAAGAATCAATATATTTCTAAATTTGTTCATGAAAAAGTGCCAAGATACTTTGATTTCTCTTTCAACAACCACAGTCATACAATACAAGTCGCACATCTGAATTTAAATTGGTCAACAAATAATACAATATTTAATTAATATTAATGGAATTTTAATTCTATTTTAAATTCAAATAAATCTAACAAATTAATATAAATTATTATTTTATTATTATATAATTTATATAATGAAAATCAATGATTACATAATGAATGATTACGACTAATTTAATTATTCAACAAATTTGCTTGATTGATACGAGTTGATTTTTTGTTATGATGGATCGATGAAACAATAGCTAATCCAATAGCGGCTTCAGCTGCTGCAATAGCTATAACAAAAATTGAGAAAATGTCTCCTTTTAATTGGCGACTATCAAATAAATCAGAAAATGTTACGAGATTGATATTAACTGAATTTAGTATAAGCTCAAGACACATAAGTGCTCTAACCATGTTTCGACTTGTGATTAATCCATAGATACCGATAGAAAATAAATAGACACTCAAAAAAAGTACATGCTCGAACATCATTGACTAATTCCTCATCAATTTAGATTCATTTAAATATGAATAACAATTCAACTGATTTCATTGACTAGATATAGAACAAAATATTACAGAACAATAGAAGGTATTGGCAATAGATTTAACTAAAAACCTTAAACCTTTTTTATTTTATTTCAAATCTCTAATTCTAAAAATTTTTTAAATCATAAGTATTTATGATTGACGAGCCATAGTAATTGCACCTATTAAAGAAACTAAAAGAATTATAGAAATGAGTTCAAATGGAAGATAAAAATCTGTTGATAAATGAATTCCAATTTGTTGAACATAACTTATTAGGTCCTGTTCTAGAATCTGGTTTGATCTTGTAGTCCAAAGAATTCCGTACCATGACGTATCTGGGATAGTAATAATTAGTAAAAAAAAAATACTTGTACAAACCAGTGAAGTAACCCCATCTCCAAGGGTCCAAAGGCGGGAAACATTGGAATATTCTGAGCCATTTATGAACATTACAGCAAATATGATTAAGACATTTATGGCTCCCACATAAATAAGAAGTTGTGCAGCAGCTACAAAATAAGAATTCGATAGAATATAGAATAAGGATATACAAACAAGAACCAATCCCAACGAAAAGGCAGAATAAATTGGATTGGTAAATAATACTATTCCCAGGCCCCCAAATATAAGAACTGATCCCAGAAATACTACAACAATATTATGTATTGATCCAGGTAAATCCATTATGTATGAAATAAGAAAATAAATAAATAAATCGAAAGATTTCATGACCTTACTGAATAGTCCAGGAAGTAAAAATTAGTCTATTTTTTTAATTGTTTATGATACGGTTCCTAAATAAAATCTTAATGTAGTAATGCAGTATCGATTGTAATATAGATTTATGTAGATATAGATAAAGTTATTGGGCCAACTCAACTTTTTCATTTTAATTTATTCAGAAGAAAAGAAGAGTTGGAATCTTATATTTCCAAATAAAAACGAAAAATATTAAATAAACCCGCTATTCTCAACAATCAATAGTTATCGTTTTACTTTTAGTTACATTGACTAAAAAAAAAAAATAAATAAAGAAGTTTGGATCCTTTCTATCAAAATAGAAAAATAAAATCTTACTAATTGGTAATTGTTCTTGAATCAAGATATTTACCTTTGTCTATTTTTATTTGAGTCGAATTCATAACTGTTTGAATTGTGTAGTCTCCAATTACTGACATTGGTAACCGACCCAAAGCGATTTGATTATAATTCAATTCGTGACGATCATAAGTAGAAAGTTCATATTCTTCAGTCATTGATAAACAGTTAGTGGGACAATATTCAATACAGTTACCACAAAATATACAGACACCAAAATCTATACTATAGTTAAGCAATATTTTATTTTTAATATCTCCTTCAAATCTCCAATCAACAACAGGTAGATCTATGGGGCACACACGAACACATACTTCACAAGCAATACATTTATCAAATTCAAAGTGGATTCGACCACGGAAACGTTCTGATGTGATCGACTTTTCATAAGGATACTGAATAGTTACAGGTAAACGATTTGCATGGGATAAGGTAATTATGAAACTTTGACCAATATACCTTGCGGCTCGTATTGTTTGTTGACCATAATTCATGAACCCAGTCACCATAGGAAACATATTGTAGATATCCACGAATAAGTTGATGTTTCTTTCTCTTGTTTAAGATTTAAGAGAGGTTATGAGTCTAGAATACCATTATCGTATTGTGTTATTTATAGTGAAATAAGTTGGGAAGACGTTGTCAATAATAAATTACCTAGAGAAATAGGTAAAAGAAATTTCCATCCAAGATTTAATAGTTGGTCCATTCTCATCCTGGGTAAAGTCCATCTTGTTGTGATAGATATAAAAAGAAACAAATAAGCTTTAGCTAATGTAATAAAGATACCAATTGTCATTCCAAAGACTCTAGCAATTTGATTTATTCCGAAAAGTTCAGGAACAGATATGTATGGAATAGATAAATTCCACCCACCTAAATAAAGAATTGTTACAAATAATGAAGAAACTAAGAGATTTAGATAAGAAGCAATATAAAATAAACCATATTTGATACCAGAATATTCGGTTTGATAACCTGCTACTAATTCTTCTTCTGCTTCTGGTAAATCAAAAGGTAATCTCTCGCATTCTGCTAGAGAAGAAATTAGAAAAACGATAAACCCTATAGGTTGACGCCACATATTCCACCCCCAAAAACCATATTTTGACTGCGCCTCAACTATATCAACTGTACTTGAACTGTTCGATAATCATAGTCGATAATAACATAACTGTTCGCACCGCTATTCCAAAACCGTACATGAGACCTCAGCTTCATACGGCTCCTCTATGGCCGCGTACAAATAAATGTAAGGACTGGTTCGGTATTATTATAGGTATCTTTGTGGGGTGGGGTAGATAGAATAAAAATACCGTGTAGAGTCCCAAAAATTAGACCAATGGAATTCTGTCTGCTAGAATAAAAAAAGGGCGCTTCCGAATTGATCTCATCCCTTATAATTAAATCTTCCGTAATAACTTAATCTTTCAATAAAATACTCGTTATATCAAGAGATAAAAAGAATTAGACATTCTTTACTGAATCATAAAGAATAAGAATTTCATATATACATATATATTTGGTATAGATGTAGGAAAAAATAAATAAAGATCTTTTTTATATTCTATTTCTTTTGTTCCTGTTCTTCTTTCTCATAAGAGGTATTCCTGAGAATAAAGGATTAATTCGTTCTTGATAGTTATTTCTTGAATCAGTGACTAGGAGCATACTCTAGATCGGAATCGTGGGGAAGTACTGCTTGATCATTTCTACCAACTTAAAGCCCCTATCATCTTATGATTCGTTTTATGTGGAAATACTTATTTTTTTATACCTTACATTATCTCTATTACTAATCCTTTGTGTACCTTGGTGTTCCTAACCGTCCACTGATTTTTGATTGATCTCCTGTATGGTAATACATACAAGACAGTAATCCCATACAGTTGATCTTTTGTACCCGCTTCAAGATATGATGAGAATCTCAATCTTGGGATAAAGAGTTTATACTCCTTAATGTTTACTTCTGCTTTATTCTTGTATATAGGGAATGATATTTTATCTTTTTACTACACATTGATAAGCTGTTTTGTTTTACTCATATAACTATCTGGTTTAACTCATCGACCTGAATAACTCTGATGAATAAAAAAATAAAAATATCTATATCTATCCAATACATTAATTCCTCTTTCCTTTATTTCATTTTTAGGTCAAAGTTCATGTTCTAACGAATCACACGTAGAGATATTGATAACACACATAGAGTTAATGGTATTTCATAACTAATAGATTGAGCCGCAGCTCGCAAGCCACCTAAAAAAGAGTATTTATTATTCGATACATATCCTGATATAAGAAGCCCAATAGGAGCAATACTTGAAATGGAGATCCATAAAAAAACACCTATACTGAGATCAGCTAAAATAAGTCGATACCCAAAAGGAATTATTAAATAACTTAATACAATTGATATGACTGCTATAGACGGTCCGATACTAAACAAACGAATATCTCCTCTAGATGGTAGGAGGTCCTCTTTAAAAAGTAATTTAGTCCCGTCCGCTAGAGCTTGAAGAATTCCCAAGGGGCCGGCATATTCGGGTCCAATACGTTGTTGTATTGCTGCGGATATTTCTCTTTCTAACCATACAATTACTAGTACTCCTATTATGATTCCCAATATAAGGGTCAAAGCAGGGATAAATAGCCATATGAGTTCATAGACTTCTTTTAAGGATTCTGATTTAGAAAAATAATTGATAGTTTGTGCTTCTGTTGTGCCAATTATCATTTCAACGGTCAACTTCTCCCATAATGATATCTATACTACCTAGTATTGTCATGATATCAGCCAATTTCATTCTTTTAATTAGCTGAGGAAGAATTTGCAAATTGATAAAACCGGGCGGACGAATTTTCCATCTCCAGGGGAAAACACTATTATCTCCTATCAAATAAATTCCTAATTCTCCCTTTGGGGCTTCTACTCTTACATAAAGTTCTTGTTTCGACAATTCAAAATTAGGCGAAGGTTTTTTACTAATGAATCTATATTCAAAATCATTCAATTCGGAATTCCTTGCTCTATCTAAGCGCCGAATTTCTAAATTCTCATAGGGTCCTCCGGGAATTCCTTCTAAAGACTGTTGAATAATTTTTATGGATTCCCTCATTTCGCCAATTCGTACTAAATAACGAGCTAATGAATCCCCTTCTTTTTGCCATTGGACTTCCCAATCAAATTCATTGTAACATTCATAATTATCAACTTGACGAAGATCCCATTGGATCCCAGAAGCTCGTAACATGGGTCCTGATAAGCCCCAATTTAGTGCTTCTTCTCCACCAATAATGCCCACTCCTTCAACTCGTTCCAAAAAAATGGGATTCCGCGTAATAAGTTTTTCATATTCAACAACACTCGTTAAAAAATAATCGCAGAAATCTAAACATTTATCTATCCAACCATGAGGTAGATCAGCAGCTATTCCTCCGATGCGGAAATAATTATGCATCATTCGCATACCTGTGGCAGCTTCGAATAGATCATATAGCAATTCTCTCTCTCTGAAAATATAGAAAAAGGGAGTCTGCGCACCGATATCCGCCATAAAAGGCCCAAGCCATAACAAATGCGAAGCTACACGACTCAGCTCTAGCATAATTACTCTGATATAGCTGGCCCTTTGGGGTACTTGAACATTTCCCAATTGTTCTGGTGCATTTACTGTTATTGCTTCGGTGAACATAGTAGCTAAATAATCCCAACGTGTTACATAAGGAAGATATTGTATAATTGTTCGGTTTTCCGCTATTTTTTCCATCCCTCTGTGTAAATAGCCCAATACGGGGTCACAGTCAATAACATCTTCACCGTCGAGAGTTATAATAAGTCTAAGAACACCATGCATCGATGGGTGATGAGGGCCCATATTGACTATCATTAGATCTTTTCTTGTAGCCGGTACAGTCATATCTTTTCTTTCCTAATTCATTATTCCATGAATTTCTCAAAACGAGGTTTATAAAAATAAAAACCTAAAAAAAATTTTCAAATGAATCCTCAAAATTAACGAGTTTTTAGCTCCCGAATATCTAACTGACTAATTAATTTTTTATAACTTACTCTATTTTTCTTTGACAAATAAGCCAACAGCCGTTGACGTTTTCCCAGAATTTTTCGTAGACCTCTTTGAGATAAAAAATCTTTTTTGTGCAATTCCAAATGCGAGGTGAGTCTCCGTATTTTATTGGTGAAACTGAATATTTGAAATTCAACAGACCCTTTGTTTTCTTCTTTTTCGTCTTGCAGAATAACTGAAATGAATGAATTTTTGACCATAAAAAAATTTTTCTATCTTTTTATTTTTTATAGATTTTACCGATCAGGAAAAATAATAATTAATATTATATTATGTTATGATTATGTCAGTCATTTTAATCTGATATAAACAAAAGTTTAGATTTATTCATACTTTTTTATTCTATCGAAATCCCATTTTTATTTCAAACATAAAATAGGATTTCGATAGAATAAAATATAATACATTTACACATTCACGAAAGAGAGTGATTTTTTTTTTTTTTACTTAATAAAGATTCCACTAATTTATTATTCCTAGATCCAAAAATAAATAAATATTATGTACTAAAATGTAACATATGCATATGTACATCTTTCGCCATATATCAAATATGTTATGTCAGGTGATATATAGGAAATATAATAATAGTTTCTTAACTTATTCTGGATTGGGGATACATATATATCCTTGACATACTAAAACGACTGCTGTTATGGGTATCAAACCAGTAACGATTCATACAAGCTAAATCCTCTAATCGGTAATTAGGCCAAAGAAATAATTTTAATTTAATAAAGTTGTTTGCATCTCTATTAAGATGCTTGTCCTCATTAAAAAATTGTCCACAGTTTATTATTTTGTTTTCGTTGCAAAATTTTGGATTTTTATCTATATCATTCCAATTCCAGAAATTGAAACAAATTAGAATTCTCAACTCTCTCCGACGTCGATGAGATAGAATATGTTCAGGAACAAGAAAATTATAATTATTTTTTTTTTCTTCATTCACAAACATATCGCTATGTTGTGCAATGGATTTGTCTAAATTATTCTTATCAACATTTCGTTTTTTTATGAATTTTTTATTAGTTTTAACTTTATCAACTAATGAAATACTTATGGTTTGATAAATAATAAATTGCCCATCCCTTTTTATAGATAAACGAACTGGTTCGATAATTAATATTCCTCTTTTTATCAATTCTGTAAGAGCAAGATCCTTTTGAATCAGCATTACATCCAGACACATTTCTCCTCTTTGAATCGAGGCTATAGTAATTTGCTTTGCATTTGTCAATCTAAGTAAGAGACAATATACCTTAATATTATTGATCATTCTTTGACTCAAAGAATCATCCCATCTTAATTGAAAAAGTAAATATTTTTTTAGTAACAAATCTAGTTCTGCTTCCTTGATCTTCTTAGATTCTTTTTTATTTCTACGTTTTTTAATGTCTGATCCCGCCTGATTCTCTTCAACATCTTTTTTTTCGTTTTGTTTTCCTAGATCATATCCAAGATATTTTGGATATTGTTGTTTGTTTTTTTCTTGGTTAGAATTTTCTAAATCAATATATTCTTTTTGATTAGATAATATGGGAAGGTTTTTTTTTTTTTTTATGTTGATGCTTTCATATTGACTAATCTTTTCATTTTTATGAAAATCTAAAAGAAGAAATTGGATTGGTATAATCCATGGTTTAATTTTATATGTTTCAAAAAGTAGCGCAAATTCTGGTAAGAACCCAGATTTTAGTTTTGTTATGGTAGAATTATGATATAACCTTTTTTGATTCATTCCCATCCAATCAAAAAAGTTTTTTTTTTTTTTGTATAAATTTATTTCTTTATGAAATGAAATATCTTTCTTTTTCATTTTGTTTTTATACTTATTAGTTTGAGTCTTAGTATTTTTATTAATATTGATACCAATATGCGCATTGGTCCAAGTCTCGATATCAATATTTTTTATAAGACAAAAATGGAGAATTTTACAATCAAAATATTTTCTATCCCGATTTATATTCGTATCAATAGGATATCTTTCCTCTAGATAATCACTAATAGTTGTACTTACCAATAGATAAAATGCGTCGGATTTCGATGTATTGAAATTATATAGATATGGAATTTCCCGGTTCTCCTTTACTCGTACTGTTGATCCATAAAAATAGGAGTTTTTCTTATCCCCATAATTAATATATTCATAATTCATATATTTATGTGATAAAAGATCATATCTGTAGTGTTTTTTAACCAATTTTTTTTTTTTTTTTGTGAACGAAACCGTTACGGAATAATCTTCTTTTACATAATGACTTAATTGGTCTTTTTTGTTTTCATATGAATTAAATTTAATTGAGTCTTTATTTTTAATCATACGAAGTTGATTGACTCTATTTCGCCATTTTTTCGGGACTAATCGAGACCATTTGATCCGGGAAAAATTGTATTGATAAAAACCCTTTAACCAGTTTTTCCAGTCATTCATTCCAGACTTTTTAATTTTATTATGCCTTGATTTGTAATCAAATAGTCCTCGTGTTATACAATAATCTTTTATTTTATCCCTAAGATAATAATGGGTTTCATGATCTTGAAATATATATTTCAAGTTATACTTATTAAGTAATTGGGTTTGTGATAATTTGTAAAATACATATGCTTGAGACAAGCAAATATAACTATTTAAATTTTTATTACTAATATTAGTATTTGAAACCCACTTTTTTATAGTTGAAATGAAGTTCATTCTATTTGGATTTATTTCATCAATTTTTTCTTGATTTGTTTCATGGTTGTAAGTGTATTTATTGATAATTTTTTTTTTTGATTCAAAAAAAAGTTGTATATTGATTCGGGGAATGTTTATGGCACATAGCAAGATATCCATGTATATTTTTTCAATGAAAAATTTTATAAAAAAATGTGATTTACGTATTAATCGTATATTGTTTCTTTTTAATATCTGCCAACTAGATTTCTGTGATTCTGATCCTTTTCTTTTATCATCATAGGTTAAAACTGTTTTTTTATTGTCTTTTGTGATTTGTTCTATTTGATTCTTAGTTGTGATTATCCTATCATAAAGATCTTTCATTTTTTTTTCTATGAGTGAATAATTTGTCCAATTCATAGATCGAATTGGTATGGTCCCTTCATGGTTAATTTTATTATTTATTTTTGAATCTTTTCCATTTTTGTTTGGTTTATAGACTTTCACCTTCTTCAATTCAAATGAAAAAATCGGATTTACTTTTTCTTTCATTATTCGCTTTATAACAAGAGCTGTTTTTATGACCCATTCTTTTTTTTCTTTTAAAATTTGTAAAGACCATTTTCCTCTTTCCTTTAAGACCCTTAGAACGAGAAAAAATTGTTTTTTTAGCTTTCTAATTTTTATTTTGAATTCTTTAAAAATGGGTTCAAAAAAAGAAAATTGTTTTCGGGGAGAACCAAAGGGAAGTTCCGTTTCCATTCCCCATACTGTTAAAAAATAAAAAGTGTCTTTTTTTACTTGTTTTTTCATTGAATCTATATAATGAGATCGTACCTTAGATCTTTGTCTTCGCCAAGGTTTCAGACAAAAAGGAAATAAAATCTTTATCTGAATTCCGTCTGTTAACCAATCTTTTGGAAATTCTGTTTCTGATAATTGAACACCATTATAGGTGCACTTAATGTGCATTTCTCGATTCCATTTCTTCAAATCCTCGTACCATTCAGGAAATTGGAATAATAACATACGGCCCATATTTTTAGCTATTATCAATGAAGGTAATACAATATATTTTCTAAGAAAAGATTGTGTTACTAACATCAAACCTCTTATAACTTGAGCAAATGGAATGCTATCCCAAGTTTCTGCTATTGTTATTCGCTCATTTTCCTCTTTTTTTTCTTGTTCTTTTGCCCCTTCTTTATCAAAATCAAAAGAAGAATCGGAAATTTGCGATTCTGATTCTTTACCGACTCCATTTCTAAAAATAAAATTTATAATTTCAGAAAGATCAAAAGAATCAAAAAAAAATGTTTTGTTTATTCGATCCAAAAAAAGCGGGGAATTAGCATTTGCTTGAAACATTTCCCAAGTAACCGTTTTGCGTCTTTGAGCACGCATGGATCCTTTTATTATATCCCGACGAAAATCTGATTGTTGCGAGTAACGTATCAAAGCCACTTCTTCTCCTTCATTATTATTACTAGTATTATTAATACTAGTAACAGAATTAGTATTCGGATTGTTATCAGTAAAAATTAACACCTGTTTGGCTTTTCTTGAACGAATCTCATAATCTTCCGTCGATTCTTCCTCATCTTCTTCCTCCAACTCTTCAATAAAAAAATCATCGGTTAATTTGTATGACCATCGAAAAATTTTTTTGCTTATTTCTTTTATTCCAATAGATTTATTTTTAATTATTGTTTGATTATTTGGGTCGGTTGTAATTACATCGAATAAAAATTTCAAGAATTTTGATTGACTTTCTGAATCAATTCTTTTAGACTTCGATGATAATTTCTTATCAAAATCAAATGAATTCTTTTTATTTTCAAATTCTTGGGAATTATTAGGAATAGGAAGTAGACCATGAATCTTATTTATCC